AGAGGTTCCCAGGGAATTCATTAGAGGAATATTTCCAATAAATACGGTTTGTTCTTGCATATCTCTACCGGTTTTCCAAATTAATCCCGCGGATACATATAATTCAGAAGAGTATGTGAGTGATTCATACACAGCATCTCTTTCTTTTATCAAGGGCTCTGCCAATTGATATGTTGCCACAAATAATTGAAATTCAATTTCTTGGTCTGTATCTTCAATTTTTGGAAACTTATGAAGTTCTTCCATCAAGCCTTGATCAATGAACCTACAAAATCCGTCAAATTGTATCTGACTAAACCCTGGTATTGTATACATTCCCTCATTTCCATCCCGGAACATCTTAAGTTTTCCGTTTATCGAAAAAATCCAACTATTGGCTCACTCTTCGTTGAACCATATAGATTGATCTAGCAACGATGGAATGTATATTTTGCTCATTTGAACAACATGAAATTTTATCCAACCCCATATACATATATACATGTACTAAATACGTATGAACGGAGGAATAAAAAAAAATGTGACTCAAATTCGAATTTGCGACAGATACAAATGGAAATGAATTGATAAAACATTCCTGGAAACAAAATTCTGCCACTTAGACTTATGGAGTCTTGTATAGAATATCAAAATAGATCCAATTTCTACCTTATGATATTACGATCAGATTGGGTACCATAAATGGATTCGGAATTGAATCTGTTCTCTATGAGTGAGATAAAGACAGAATAATCAGGAACCGTCTAGAGTTGACTTTGATTTTAGCACTTAATTTATTTCATCGATTCCGTTGTTCAAAAAATGATTCGCAGAGAGAAAAGATATTTCTACCCATTTGTTAATTAGTAGAATACGATTGAAGTGCATAAGAGAAGTCATATTTATTAAGTACATGCAGATATAACTATCTAGCTATCCGTATATCCCATCTTTTATCGAAGTTCCCTTGAGGCAACATAGGTCGTGCTATATCCAAATTTCTATTTTATATTCAATATATTCAATGAAAAATGCAAGCACGACGATTTCCTAATAGGAATATGTAGATAAGATACCTGACTAGGTATCCGTGTAAGAATTTCTGTTCTGGGGTTTACATATACACATAATTGTTGTTATAATTGAAATTGAAAAGGATTAATTATGGAAAAGAATTGAGACTGATTAGTCGTATATCAATTTGGTTTCCTTAATGACATAAGGAGATCAAATTGGAGATCAAAACCCAAGAACCATTCATGAATTCACAGTCATTAATGCTTCCAATTTGCTCTTAATTTTGGATTCTGTGACTGGAAATCCATTTTTCTCTTTCAATAGAAAAAGGGGGGAAAGCTTTTATTTAGGTGTTGTGTGTTTTGAAATACAATCAATCTAAGAGAACAACAGGATCCAATCAAAAAAAAGAAATGGTTCAGCAATTCCCCAGAATATTTCCATCTATATCTATTTTGTATCGTTTTGGCGGCATGGCCGAGTGGTAAGGCGGGGGACTGCAAATCCTTTCTCCCCAGTTCAAATCCGGGTGTCGCCTGATTAACAAAAGACTCGGAATTTCTTACCCTACTAAACTAATAGAACTCACAAAATTCTTGCCTGGCAGAAGCAGAGGTAAGGGGCGGGGACTGTCGATACCCAATTTTAAGAATCGGGAGGTTGACTTTCAATTATTTCTTCAAAAATCGGGGTGTGACCCAAACCTGTACCATACCAATATGAATTACCAATATAAATAAAGAAATACTCACTTAATTACGGATTGCTGATGCGTTCAGGCCATTGATTTGATTTATCAATCGAATCAAATCCATAGTAAGATTCAATTGTGAGATTCAGAACTACGAAAGTCAGGGACCGTAAATCCGTGTATCCAAAGGAAGGTTCCTAAGAGACTGTAAATCCTTGCTCCTAGGATCCAAGAAGGGGTTCTAGGAAGGACTATAAATACTTCCTAATTACCTTACCCTACTAGTGTTTACTGACTGAGTCTTGAAGTAGATTGGGTAGGCTGGTGGGGAATCCAATTAGGAGTTGTGGAAAGAACTGAAGATACTTTGTATCCATACAAACTCATGAGAGTCTCTGAGTGCTCAGGTTTTCAATTAATATTGTATGGGTGATTGGCTTTTATAGAATAAAAGTGGAAAAAAGTGCTTTCGTTGGGGTAACCCCGCCAAGAATGTAATAGGGTGTCTTCCAATTGTTTCACATTTCACAGAAGTAGAGACAGTAAGGCTTAGATGGGAAATTAGGAGTATGTGATAGATAGTTATATATCTTGATGGTCTATTTTTTTTTTTCTGCTTTTTGTTTATGAAAGGCAACAATAGGTCTTACTATTCCTACATATTCCATTAGTCACATTCCCTTGAGACTTCCAAGGGGCAACTGTGTATCTTGCTTGTACTTAGTGCTTTCCGATTCCACCAGAAATCATATAGGGACTTGTTACGGGTGTATTAATTGGATTGGTTCATCAAAAACGTTAGGTCAAAATCCC